CGGAGGTCTACAGCCATTATGTGGCATAGGGGTTACATCCCGTACAAAAATTAATCGTATACCACTTTTACAAATAGCTCGTAATGCTCCGTCTCTTCCGGGACCGGGACCTTTTATCATGACTTCTGCGCGTTTCATACCTTGATTTACTACTGTACGAATAGCATTTGCTGCTGCAGTTTGAGCGGCAAAGGGTGTCCTTCTTCTTCTCCTATCCTTGAATCCACAAGTACCGGCTGAGGAACAGGAAACCACCCGACCCCGTACATCTGTAACCGTGACAATGGTATTACTGAAACTTGCTTGAACATGAATAACTCCCTTTGGTATTCTACGTGCACTCTTACGTGAACCAATACGTACATTCCTACGTGAACCAGTTCTCGGTATAGCTTTTGCCATATTGTATCATCTCATAAATATGAGTCAGAAATCTATGGATATATCCATTTCATGTCAAAACAGATTCCTTATTTGTACATTGAGCCCTTTAGCGCGTCTGATTATCCTTGTCTTTGTTTATGTCTCGGGTTGGAACAAATTACTACAATGCGCCCCCGCCTACGGATTAGTCGACATTTTTGACAAATTTTACGAACGGAAGCTCCTATTTTCATATTTGTCATTCCTTATCTTAATTCTGAATCTACTTCTTGGTAGAAAATAAGTTTCTTGAAATTTTTCATCTCGAATCGTATTGAATAAAAACCAGCTAATCTTTCGAATCCTTTTTCTTTTTTTCGAATCGATAAATTATACGTCCTCTGGTTGAATCATAAGGACTTACTTCAATTTTGACTTTATCTCCTGGCAGTATCCGGATAAAACTACGTCGGATCTTTCCTGAAATATACGCTATAATCAGATCGTCATTATCTAACAGAACCCGGAACATGCCATTGGAAAGCGATTCAGTAATTAAACCTTCGTGAACGTATTTTTGTTCTTTCATTCTAGGTAAAGCCCCCTTGAAGTATCAACTAATGTAGGAGAAAGGATATTAGACAACTTACCCTCTTTCTTTTTTTTTTTACCAATAGGAAGAGGTTTCGGATCCCATTTGGATATTAAAAGGATTACCATATATAACACAACATTTCTCCGCCAATTCCTTCTAGTCGAGCTTCCCGGTCTGTCATTATACCTCGAGAAGTAGAAAGAATTACAATTCCCATCCCACCTAAAATTCTAGGAATTCGTTCAGAGTTAGAATAGATTCGTAGACCGGGTCGACTGATCCGTTTTAAATTTAAAAAATTTCTATAGGGTCTTTTCGTATTCCTTCGCAGGGTTACAACCAAAAAATATTTGTTTTTTTGTCGATATTTTCTGACGTTTTCGATAAAACCTTCTCGGAAAAGTATTTTAACAATATTGTCGGTAATATTAGTAGATGTTATAAGAACAGCTTTTTTTCTATCCATATCAGCATTTCGTATCGAGGTTATTATCTCAGCAATAGTGTCTCTACCCATGATGAACTAAAATTATTGGTGCCTCAAAATTGGATATAATCAACATGTTTTTTTTTATTGGTTTATGAATATGAATTTTTCAAGGTATATGCGTGAGACACAATCTACGAATTAATCTAGTTCTTAATCTATTTCTTTCAAATACCCCAAAAATATCACGATCTCATTTTATAATACCTCGGGAGCTAATGAAACTATTTTAGTAAAATTGAATTGTCTCAATTCCTCGGGAATTGCACCAAAAATTCGACTTCCTTTTGGATTTCCTTTTTGATCAATCACAACTGCAGCATTGTCATCATATCGTATTATCATACCGTTGTCACGTTTAAGTTCTTTACAGGTACGGACAATTACAGCTCTGACTACTTCTGATTTTTCTAGGCGCATATTTGGGACTGCTTCTTTGATCACAGCAACAATAACGTCACCAATATGAGCATAGCGACCATTACTAGCCCCTATGATTCGAATACACATCAATTTTCGAGCCCCGCTGTTATCCGCTACATTTAAATGGGTCTGAGGTTGAATCATATCAATTTTTTAGTCTATTCTTCCAATGCAAAGGATAAAGAAAATCAAAGAAATATTGTTTGTCCAAAAAAAGAAACCTGCGGTTTTGTTTTATCCCCAAGACTCATTTCTGTCGGTTCTACATTTTTATCCCGAAATAATAAATTGAGTTTGTATAGGCATTTTGGATGCTGCTATTAAAATAGCCCTTCTAGCTATATTTTCGGTTACTCCACCCATTTCATATAGTATTCGCCCCGGTTTAACAACAGCTACCCAATATTCAGGGGATCCTTTCCCCGAACCCATACGTGTTTCAGAAGATCTTACTGTAACTGGTTTGTCTGGAAATATACGGACCCATATTTTTCCACCACGGCGTGCATTTCGTGTCAGTGCTCGTCGACCTGCTTCGATTTGTCTAGATGTGATCCAAGCAGGTTCAAGTGCTTGAAGAGCATATTTACCGAAACAAATATGATTACCTCGATAAGATATTCCCTTCATTC